TCCCTGATAGATTACAAAATTTAGCTTTTGCCAATGACCCAATCATAGGAATAATTGATATCATTGTTTCAAATTTTGGAGTAAAGCTATCTATTAAAAAGGAATTCTCTAGCATTTGACTCTTCGCGGATGAAGGATTTATTGGCACACTTGAAAGATAACCCAATAAATAGAAAGAAAAATGGGGGAATTGGTTTATGTGTATCCTACTGGGTTGAGACCAAAAGTGAAAATGACATTGCCATAAATTCACAAAGTAAGATTTCCATTTCTTCATCAGAAGATGAGTCCCTTTTGAAGCCATAATGCATTTTCCTTGATACCTAACATAATGCATGAAAGGATCCTTGAACAACCATAGGGTTTTCTGAAAATCATTACAACAAGTTACTCCAATATGTTTCATTTTTCCATAGAAGTGTGTTCGCTCAAGAAGGGGTCCAAAAGATGTTGATCGTAAATAAGAGGATGATTTACGAAGAAAATCAAATATGGATTCGCATTCGACTACATAAGAATTATATAGGAACCTATAGAGTCTTGGATTATCTTTTGAAAAACCAAAACTAGATTTATTTGGAGGAATGCTATTACTCCCATTGTGATAGTCGTGAAAAATCAATCGTAATAAATGTAAAGTGGGAAGATCTTGTATCCAGCATTGTAGAATTTGAACCAATATTTCTAGATGGACCGGATAAGGTATTAGTATATCTGATACATAATTTAAATGTGAAAATTTATCCTCTAAAAATGGAAATAGTGAATGAATAGATCGTAAATTCTGAGATTTCGTTATTTCTTTTTTTTCTTTGAGAGAAGATACTAATCGCAGTGAAAACGGAATTTCTACAACAATAGCAAAACCCTCTGATATCATTTTATAATAAAAATTCTTATTGTGTCCAACGAATCTATTTTGCTTAGAATTATTGACAGAATAGATAAAACTATTCTGTTGGTATATTCGAGTAATTAACCGTTTCACAAGTAATGAGCTATATTTATTGCCATAACCTGAAATTTCAGGGGGTTCGTTAAAAGTTGATGCATTTACATTTAAACCCTGATCGTGAGCAAGTGCATAAATATACTCTTGAAAGAGAAGTGGATATAGGAAGTGTTGTTGTTTAAATCCACCTTTTTGTAAATATCCTTTGAATTCTTCCATGAAAAATTATACTTGAACAAGAGATAGGAAGCTTTTCTTGGGTGATCAAATGATACATAGTGCGATATGGTCAAAACTAGTATGTATATAAAATATGCATACAGTAAACAAAAGTAACCCCCCAAAAAAAGAGAGTCCAATCGCTAGATTTTTTTCCTATTTTTCCCAATAAAATGAGTTTATGTTAGTTAACATAACAAGAAAAAGGTTCAAAATCCTTTATTTTTGCAACCCAATCGCTCTTTTGATTTTGGAATTGATTTTAGTTATCAGTATGCTCTTTCTTTTACACACTCATCTCCACTCTACCCTATAATGGAGAATAGTTAGGATTCAAAAAAGTAATTAAAGATTCACCGCTAGGAGAATCCTTTCCCGTATCAGGCACTAATCTATTTTTAACGTCTAATTAGATTAGATCGGGTAATCGTTCAAATTAAGAACATAAGCTCGTCACTTTTTCTTTTCCTAGAATTGGAGCCATAAAACTCTATCCATTTATTCACTTGACCAAAATTTAATGTGAATTCTTTTTGTCCCCTTACTTACGAAAAAAGTATCGATCCAGTAAGAATGACCTGTTTTCAGAGTTCTACGTTAGTAATTTATAGTAATTTATTACTATTACGACATGCTATTTTTTCCATTCATTACCTTTCAGGATCAGTCGTGGTCTTATAGACTCTACCAAAAGTCTGGACGAATTCGTTACTTCATCCAAATGTGTAAAAGATTCTAGCCGCACTTAAAAGCCGAGTACTCTACCGTTGAGTTAGCAACCCTGTATAATATATGAATAGAATATCTGAGGAGTCGATACAATCGCAATTTAAATACAAACAACTAAACTAATCAAATATAATTGATTTAAATTAAATTAAAAAAAAATGTTATTCAGTAAGAATTTAATTGAACCAATATAACCAATATAAAAATGAATGGTTATAAATAGATCCATTTATTTACAATCGAATTATATTTGTTCAATACACCATTGTCAATATTAATTAGATAAAAACAAATCCAATAAAAAAAAGAAAAGACTTGTGTTGGATTGGCACAACCTAAAATATATAAGAAATTTTTAGAAAAATATAACGAACAAGTGAAGAATATATCAAGTTTCTTTATTCACTAAAATAAAACTACAAAAGGATTAATTCTTTTTTTTTTTTATTGCTAAAACAAGAAAAAGGGGTATCAATATAAAAATAAAAAAATAAGAAAAATACTACAAAGCTAGATGATATAAAGGATATTAGTGCTTAGATATTAGGCACTTTTCTATTTTTAAATTCTTTGATTAATTTAAAGTTATTTAAACAATTCCGCCTTTTTAAAAATATCATGAACAGTTCTTGTAGGTTGAGCCCCTTTTTCAAGAAAATCTAAAATAGCTGGAACATTTGAATAAGTTTTATTTTTTATCGGATCATAAAAACCCACTCTCCGAAGATCTCTTCCTTCTCTTCGGGATCGAACATCAATTGCAACGATTCGATAGATTGCTCATTGGGATAGGTAAGCAAAGCCCCCCCCGCAGAAACGTATAAGAGGTTTTTTCCTCATACGGCTCAAGAAAGAATGATTCTAAAACTAAAAAGATTCATTTTAATAATTAATAAAAAATGTCAATTTTGATTTAGTTAATATATATTTAAACTTATAAACTTAATAGTTTTAAATTAATTAAATTAAAAAAAAAATAAAAAGTCAGGTCATAATATAGTCCTCTAATGATACAATATAATGGCAAACACATCTCTAAAAAAACTAAAATCATGAAATGAATTATACTATTATTTAATTTGTTTTATTTTTCCATAAAGAAAAAAATAAACTTCATTCATTTGTACTCATAACTCAAGTTGGGTAGCTTTGAAAGAATTCGAATAGAAATCCTTAGAATTTTTTTATTGAGTCGTCTCTAAACCCTTTTTGTTTGTCTCATCTGAAATCTGTTTAAATTGGATTCTTTATTACAATTCCTAAATTGGATATAATTGAATTGTCGAGACAGTCGAAAATGGTGTTTACTTGTTCCGGAATCCTTAATCTTTGCTTTATCAAATCCTTGGGTTTAGACATTACTTCGGTGATCCTACTTCTTTGAAAATGGCAGCAACATACCCTTTCTAGGAAAAAATTATACGAAAAATTCATTCCCTTGTAATACACTTTTGATCGAAATAGTTTTACCAATGCCAACAAGTTTGACTTTTTCATTTAAAATGCAAATTGTTAGAATTTTTCGATTTCGAAATTTAAAATATATGTTTTACAAAGTAGTCCAGCTTGTTAATTGGCATTAACCCTAGATTGGTCCCCCCGATATGATAAATCAATCATTATTTTATACTCGAGCTTCATCGTGTACTATTTACTTATAACCCCCAAAATTGGGTTCCTAGTAAAACAGAACAAACCATGTCGAGTCAAGAGCATCTTCATTTCTATAGAAAATGGTGGATATAAGAATCCACACAAAGGATCACGTCCTTCAAGTCGCACGTTGCTTTCTACCACATCGTTTCAAACGAAGTTTTACCATAACATTCCTCTAATTTCGAACTGGGATGGAATTGATTCAATATGGAATCATGAATAGTCATTGACTCAGTCGTTTTTAGTCCATACTTTTTTATTTTATCCATTTATTTTTCTTTTTTGAATTTAGTTAAGAATAAAATAAAAAGTCTTTATGTCTTTATTCTGAGAAGTCTCAGCAAAAAAACAAAAAAATCCAAGTATTAACCCCTCTTTTCTAATATTTTAGTCAAAAAAGCGATTTATTAAGCAAAAAACTATAACTATTCTACTCCCTAAAATTCTTCAGAAAATCCGAAGTGTACTTTCTCAATAAAAAGCATTTATCACACTTGGATTTCTTCAAGTGACAAAGGCAAGTATTCATATAAATTGATAAAAAGAGTTTAATTAAAGAATTTTATCTTCTACTTTAATTCAAACCCTAACTGTAAATATGTTTTCCAAAAAAAACTCAATTTCATTTATTCTTCACAAGTATTAATAATGATAAAAAAATACCTAAACTAGATATATCAATTTGGCTATGTCCAATTGAATTAAATTATCCATTTTTAATTGAAACCAGATCTATAGATTGAAAAAGCTAACCGAACGTGGTTTATTGCTGGGGATATAAAAAAAAATGTCTTAATATAAGCTAAGATTAAGGTTATTCTTTTTTATTATATGAAAGAATAGAATCAATCATAACCGGAGGAGTATGAGATTTTAATATCTATTAAAAAAAAAGGAGGATTTGTTACCAAGTACACTTGGTAATTATGTGAATTTCAGTTTGGCAATTATGTTATTTAATAATGATATATTTTTTTGGTTAACGTTAAGAAAAGACCTTATTAACATAGAATAGAATTATCTCGAAAAACCTCTATTCTTTAGTTTAGTCTTTACATACATGGACCGTCGAATCCCTATTCACTTGCTTTAGTCTTAAATGTTTAGAAGTTTTTTTGCATTTTGATTCTGCGTAGCAGAATGGATCTGGGACGGAAGGATTCGAACCTCCGAATAGCGGGACCAAAACCCGTTGCCTTACCACTTGGCGACGCCCCATTTAGATTTCTATTTAATAATAATCAATATTATTATTGTATTGTGCGACATTCGTCAATTACAGATTTCATTCCAGACAATAGGAGAATAAAAAAAGAAAATATCTATAGATGGGGTAATTCTGTAATTCTTTACGGTATTCTAGTATTCAATATCTGTAGATCTAAAATAAAATGTAAATTCATTGATCATTACATAGAATTCAATTAAGATATTGTATGAAAGTATAATTCCTTGTATTCTCATTTGAAAATGTAAGGATTTTTGATTTGGATTTTTGGGGGGAGTTCAAATCAAAGAAAAAGAAGGATTTTTGACTTATTACTTACCTCCCTTATTAAAATTCCCTTATATCCATTATTCAATAAAAATTTAATTATCTCTAAAAACACATCTTTGTTATGCTTAATCCATTTTTCAATTTAATCTGTATCTGTCTTAATTCTGCTCTTTCTTCAAGTGGTGTTTTCTTCGGAAAATTGCCTGAGGCTTATGCGATTTTCAATCCAATCGTAGACATTATGCCCGTTATACCTGTATTTTTCTTTCTCTTAGCATTTGTTTGGCAAGCTGCTGTAAGTTTTCGATAAAGTTATTAAAACTCTACTGAAAAAATTCATGATTTATTTGATAAAAAAGATTCTAATAAAAATTGATAACGTAGTAGCAATCTTAGTTTATACATCCTCATAAAAAATATTTGAATTCTTGTATATTGGATAAAAAGAGCGATAAGTTTGGATCAGTCCATTTCGCCGTTCTGGCCGCTCTTCCAGTGAGGAAGTACTTTATTTATTTATTAGCTTTTGTTTTACACAATACTTTATTGTTAATATTAGAGTTAATATTAGAATAACCTTTTTGGTAACGAACAAGTCATAATCTTAATTTAAAATGCATTCATGAGTTTGAAAATTCAGTTTTTGTAGAAAAAAACACTAAACTTAATACTATACTTAATAAAATAAAGAATTGTTCTTTATTTTTTCATAGTTTTTTTTCTTGGCATGCCCAAATAATACATGTGTTACATAACTCAAATGGATAATCTATTCCCTTTTACCCCAAAAATGATCCTATCTTGGAGATTGTGTAATGCTTACTCTCAAACTTTTCGTTTACACAGTAGTGATATTTTTTGTTTCTCTCTTCATCTTCGGATTTTTATCTAATGATCCAGGACGTAATCCTGGGCGCGAGGAATAAAAAAGATATTTTTCTGATTTCTCCTTGCTTTTTCTAAATATTATTCAAAAATTCCATAATTTAACTATGAGAAAATATCACAAACAAAGGGTGGATATTTTTGAATTAAAAGGTATCAAGCGATGAGAAAACGGAGAGAGAGGGATTCGAACCCTCGGTACGAATAATTCGTACAACGGATTAGCAATCCGCCGCTTTAGTCCACTCAGCCATCTCTCCTAATTTTGAATTCGTATTTTTTATCTTTATGTAGTACTTAAAATACTTTTTGATTGATAAAAATCTTACCTTTTTTAGATATAAAATATGACTTAATTAACTGAATTTAATTAATTTAATTAATATTAATTTATTTTTATTATAATTGAAAATGATCTATTTGTATATAAATTTTGTATATATTTCTATTCTATATAAATATGTATAAACTAGATATGTTTAAATGTAATTCTATAGATTGTAAATAGAAATTTCTATTACATATTCAAATTATATATCATTATATAATAAAAATTTAATAAATATATTAATGAGTTATTGTTATTCTAACATATATTTATTAATTTATTCTAACATATATTTATTAATAATAATATTATTAATATAATTCTATTATAATTATAATAATATAAACAAATTATAATAATATAAACAAAAAAAATGACTATGAAATAAACTACTAAAATATAAATTAAGAAAGATATATATATAAATTAAGAATAAGATATTAATACTAAGTATATAACTAAAGTATATAGGTATACTCCATAAATTAAAAAAAATATATATATATTTTCAATAAAAAAATGAGATAAGTATATAAAAAGAAGATACCTATCAATCTGATTTCACTTGAACAACAATCCAATTTCTATAATGATAATAACTCAAAACGGATATCTCCAATAGAAAAAATACCTTTTTGATACGTTTTTATTTTATTCACCCGGCCTGGCTAGTACCTAGCTGGGCCATTACTGTTTTTTCCCATGAATTATTCAAAAATCCATTAATTTTTTTTATTGGAATTTGAAATTCCATTGTTTTTGAAGCAACAAAAAGACCACTACAATTACAATAAATGAGGTCAATTTCTATTTCTATTAGTAGAATATAGGTGTTATTTTCTATTTAAATTGACTTTATTTTTTATATTCTATGTATTTTATAATTAAGATTATATCTAGTATATGATTCTATCAATCATGAATAGATTATTCTATAATAATTCTATTATATATTATATAATTATAATGTTGTAAATTTATAATTAGAAATTTAGGAAATATATAATTTTTACTTTTAATTATATATAGATATATAAACGTATATTATATATCTAATGTCTAATTTTAATTAAAAAGTTCTTATAACTCATAGTTGTATATAATATAACTCAGATACTTCACTTGTTCAAGTAACAAACTTTGTTAAATTTGAAAACTTAATATCTATCTAATCGAATTTTAATTCAATTGACCCAAAATGAAAAAAAATCTGACCTGACAATCCATAAGGGA